ATGATTAATAGCCTTTTTACATGACTTTTTACATTAGACCATAAGCGCATAGGGTCTATCTACACCCTTATAGGGGTGTGATTCGGCTTTATAGGGCTAGGCCTGAGGTTGCTAATCCGGGTGCAAATGCTGGATGCGTACAAAAATATAATGTCTCTCGATGTGTATAACAATGTTATTACCAGGCACGGGCTTATAATGATATTCTTCTTCCTGATGCCCGTGATGATAGGGGGCTTCGGCAACTACCTGTTGCCCCTGCTGCTGTCTCTTCCCGACCTTAACCTGCCACGGCTGAATGCCCTAAGGGCTTGGCTGCTATTACCGTCCGGTATCAGGCTAATCATTAGCCTGGTCATAGGCACATCGGGGATAGGGTGGACTTTCTACCCCCCGCTGTCTTCTGGAACATTTAGGTCGGGCTTTGGCACAGACTTTCTTATGTTTTCTTTGCACTTAGCTGGGGTGTCTAGTATCCTGAGGTCTATTAATTTTATATGCACTATACAGTCAGCCATTTTTTATGAGATTAATCACGAGGCCATATCAGTGGTTATCTGAGCATACCTGTTTACTTCTATACTGCTGCTGCTATCCCTGCCCGTATTGGCAGCGGGGATAACAATGCTGTTGTTTGACCGAAAATTTAGATCTGCGTTCTTTGACCCAATGGGTGGAGGGGACCCAGTGCTATTTCAGCACATGTTCTGGTTTTTCGGTCACCCGGAGGTCTATGTTTTGATCCTACCGGGCTTCGGAATAGTGAGGCATATATGCCTTAGTATAAGTAAAAACAGGGAGCCGTTTGGCTACCTCGGTCTGGTATTTGCAATGTTTGCCATTGTTTGCTTGGGCTGCGTGGTGTGAGCCCACCACATGTTCACGGTGGGGATGGACGTCAAGAGGACAGTTTTTTTCAGCTCGGTTACAATGATCATTGGGGTGCCGACAGGAATCAAGGTCTTCTCGTGGCTGTACATGCTCTTTAGTAGTAACATCCGTGCCGGCGACCCCATCACGTGGTGGGTGGTTGCTTTTATAATTTTATTTACCACCGGAGGGGTTACGGGGATTGTCCTTTCTTCTTCTGTGCTGGATAGCTTGCTACATGACACGTGGTTTGTGATAGCTCACTTCCACTATGTGTTTTCTTTGGGGTCCTACACCAGGGTGGTTATATCATTTGTGTGGTGATGGCCCATACTGAGTGGCTACACCCTCAAAAAGATTCTACTTAAGACACACTGCATAGTATCCGCCATAGGGTTCAACCTGTGTTTCTTTCCCATGCACTACTTTGGGTTGTGCGGGTTACCCCGCCGTGTCTGCGTTTATGACAGCAGGTTCAGGTTTGTGAGCCAGCTTTGTACTATCGGCAGCCTTATTTCTGCTATCAGGGCTTTCCTGTTCGTGTTTATACTCTGGGAGTCTACGGCAGTAAAGAAAGTCAGTATGGGTAGTTGGGGTGTGAACTCTATACACACTAACTTGATGCATTCTCCGGTGGCTTACCACGCCACATACACCAGTAGTGTAACGTGGTGAGAGCGGCAAGAGTAGTTGGGGTAGTTTAGTAAGAACACTATTTTTGTAAGATAGAGGCAGGTCTACCCTCCCCAGCAAATAGTAGTGTCAGGACACAGAGCATATGATACTTGTAGTTACCTTTTGCATCATGATATAACGAGTTTGACCCGCAAACGGGTTTTTAGAAGGGCTTGGATACACCACCCCGGTAACAGGCGGGTAGCTTGTTTACAGGGCTGGTAGTAGTGATAAATTAGTCGTCAAGCCGGATAACTAATCACAGGGCCTTAATTATGTAAACCCGCTCCGTGGAGAGATGGAGCGGGCGCCAGAAGGCAATCTAGTTTGACTATACCCGGGCTTAGAAGTAGCCAAGGTTGTTGGGTGTTAAAACCACATTAACCGGAGAAGTCGCCTCTGAGCACAACCCTGTTTGATCTAACCGTATCGATCGCGACAATGTTATAATAAGTAGTTTAATGGGCCACAAGCATCTCGTACTAGTCCGAACTGTTTATTAAAAACATTTCCACAGCCATACATCTGTGGTAGGACCTGCTCAGTGTGAATAAATAGCCGCAGTATCTTGACTGTGCTTAGGTAGCATAATTAATTGCCCCTTAAATAGGGGATTGTTTGAATGGTCGTTTTGGGCTAGGCAGGACAGGCGGCCCCACCGTGAAATTAGCTTCTAAGTAAAGAGCCTTAGCTTATAATACCAGACGGAAAGACCCCGAGAACTTATTTAAACTTTATTTGGGGCAAAGCCCTTTTTTCAAAGGGAGTTGGATCCCTTGTGGGTCTAGTGGTTAAGCTACCTCGGGGATAACAGGGTTAGAAACAAGGAGAGCTCATATCGATTTGTTTAGTTGCTACCTCGATGTTGACTTGGAAGAGCTACTGGGTGCAGCAGCTCAGTAAGCAGGCCTGTTCGGCCTTTAAATTTCTTCATGAGTTGAGTTAAGACCGGCGTGAGCCAGGTCGGTTCTTATCTATATGTGCAACCCCTTAGTACGAAAGGATTGGGGGTGGTTTAGGTTGGGCAGAGAGCGTACAGCACTCACTCTGCAAAGGTGAGCCAGGGCGGAAACGCCCCCTGCCTTGTACTGTTTAATTATGGCAGTTGAAGCAGCCATAGGCTAAACTGCATAGCAAAATTATATACCTTGATAGGGGCAAGATAATTGCGACTATATTAGCAGTGAGTGCTTTATTACTACACGTAAGTGGGAGGAGGTAGCCATGGTTGGGGGGATAAGTCGCAGTGCCAGCATCCGCGGTTATTCTGCCCCCCTACGCTTCTAGACAATGAGATACGCCTAGTGAGTACAGGCCGTCAGTAAAATGACATCGGCCTCGGTAGAATCATTCTAGGCCTATTGATCAAGGGCTCGCAGGCGAAGCAAATTAGATACTTGCGTAGCGAGTCGATACACATGTTTTAGTCAAACTAAAATTATTTGGCAGCTGATTAACCCTAACAGGGGAGGGTGCCTAGTAAAAGATATTCCGCTTAATAATTAGCCACGTCAACTAAGTTGGTGTACATCCGATTACACATGGGTAGCAAAAGCTAATTATCCGTGCAAAGCACTTTCTTTAAGTCAGGTCTATGTGCTGCTAACGGCGTGGGATAGGTGCCCTACATTGATAAGAGCCTGTAATGTTAAATTTAGGACTTGTTAGTAAGGGTGAAATAGTTTGTCACCCTGAAGGGGGTTTAATCGGGGTACACACCGCCCGTCAATCTCGGTTTTTCTGAGATAAGTCGTAACATGGTAGCCGTAGGGGAACCTGCGGCTAGTAGCCCAAGGGCTATGAATAGTAACATCCTTTACTTTGACATTGTGGGATATGCCACGGCTCTCTGTGTATTTATAACAGTTGCGACGCTAGCTATGCTAGTGCTCTTGGTAAATTATACAGGGGGACTGGCGGAGATTAAGTCAGAAAGCTCCATGCTGGAGCTTGTTTGGACGGTTGTTCCTACTTTTTGGGTGATAGTACTATGCGCCATGAAAGTAGGGGCTATTATGAGCGATTTTGAGGGACAGGTGGGGAAAAGAGTCAAGGTGGTCGGCCGACAGTGGTACTGGAGTTACGACTATGACGGGGAGGAGTACGACTCCTACATGACACAACTGGTGAATAACGTGGACAACCCGCTTAAGCTGGAGTACGGTGTACCCACACGTCTCCTAGTTACGGGCTCGGATGTCATACACTCTTTTTCTGTACCAGACCTGGGCATTAAGGTAGACGCGATACCCGGCCGCATAAACCAGGTTGTTTATACTCCGGACCGGGTAGGATCCTTTGTGGGGTATTGTAGCGAGTTATGTGGTGTGGGCCACTCTTACATGCCGATCGTGGTGGAAGTAGTGATGTCTTCCACCCCCGTAGAGGCGGTTATTTTAGCGGAGGTTGAGGCTACTCCTGCCGCTACCACCGGATAGCTAGGTGTCTATGCATGGCAATTTTTCGTATTGTTGGTGTCCCCAGGGTCAGCTATCATAAATGAGACTATTAATCAGCTGCTACTATATGGGGGTGGCCCTATTTGCCTTCGTTAATAAAACCACGGCCTACTGCGGCCTACTCATATTTAACTCGTTGTGTTGCCTCGGGCTGTTGGTTCTGAAAAGAGGCTACACCTGGTATGCCCTACTATTTTACTTGGTCTACGTGGGAGGGGTGTATATTTTGTTCATTTTTATAAGGGTGTTCTTACCAAACAACATGAGGAGGGGTGCGATAGACCCACTACTGCTACTGCTGGGGCTTCTTATTGCACTAGAGCTAGTATCGGGGTGCCTGGGGCCTATGTCAGCCTCAACAGATTTTTCGTATAAATTCTGCTCAGCAAAAGAGGGGGTTTCTTACCTGTTCTTGGCTAGGTTTTTGTTGTTGGGGTTTTTTTTGGTCTCCACAATAAGTAGATCCAAGGAGAGGTTCATGCGTTAGACAGCTAACTTAGTATAAATTAGTACGTAAGACTGTAAATCTTAGAGTAGCCCGCCTAGTTAGAATTGGGGGTGTCAGAGGATATGAGCCTGCTTTAGGAGCAGGCTACAGGTATGTTTACCTCCCCCAAAGCAAAAAAGGCTTAGGCCGAGCAGGGCTTGAAACCCTGCTTGATTGCAGGTAGTTGCAAGTTTTGCTCGCAGGGGTGTCAGAAGATATGAGCTGATTTTAAGCGTCACTTATGGGGGCAACCCCCTCCTGTGGCTAATAAACTAGTTTATAGGGCTATGTTTCGGCCATAGCGGTAGTGGGTGTAACCCTCTATTAGTGTTAATGGGGTTTTTATTTATTATTGCTGGTATTACGTTTTTTAGGGGCCTATGACTAGCCCCTACGGGGGAGATGATACTGTGTGGAAAGGCCGGTTGGTTCGGATCACTAGAGTACCCTGTGTGTTCTACATTTACGGAGGTGGAGTTTTTGTGCTTGGCCATGCTTGCTGTGTGTGGGGGCATATCGTTGCACTTTAGCAAGCATTACTTTGGTTGATCACAGTCTAAACTGGGCTTACTAGTCCTCGGGTTTATCTCTGTCATGGCTATTTTAGTCACCACGGGGGACATGTGAACCACACTAGTACTGTGGGAGTATCTCGGGTTTATAAGGTTTTTACTTATTCTTTACTACGGGACTAGTGACACCGCCTACGCAGCCAAAGCTACGCTGGTGACCTCGCGGTTCGGGGACGTCGGGCTGTTTTTACTATTGGCCTCTGCTATGGTCGGAGTAGAAAATTGGGTTGCAGCCATGACGGGAATATGTCTGTTTATGATTATTGCCACCAAGAGGGCGGTCATACCGTTTTCTAGTTGGTTACTAGAGGCGATGCGAGCGCCCACACCAGTAAGGTGCTTAGTACACTCCTCCACTCTAGTGGCGGCGGGGGTGTGGTTCAGGTGCCAGTACGGCCACCTGCTGGCAAGCAGTGTAAGGGACTGACTGGGTTTGGCTTGTCTGGTCACAGTGGTGGTAAGAGCTAGCAGGGCATTGTATTTTTCTGACGTAAAGAAGATAGTGGCCCTGTCTACTTGTAACAACATAGCCTGATGTGTGGTATACTACTTAATGGGGTCTAAGCTTCTTTGCGCTGTTCAGCTGGTCAGGCACGGGGTGGCCAAGTGTATGCTGTTCATGGGAGTGGGTGATGCTCTTTCTAGATCTTTTTCAAGGCAGAAAAATACGCACCTACTTAGGTATGGCAAAGTAGCACCATCGGGGTGGTTTTGAACCAGAGCTCTGGTGCTGATAATCGCAGGTGTCCCGTTTAAAGGTGTTTTCTTTAGTAAGCACCTGCTGCTTGCAGCAAGTAGCAGACACCTGAAACCGGTTGTGGGCCTACTTGTGGGGTATGGGGTATACTTGACTTACTTTTACTCGGGTCGACTCCTGTTCCTCATAAGCAAACCCCCTGGGGGCATTAGAAATAGATTGTACACCCTATTTACCCCGGTGGGCCTTCTAGTGGGGTTGGGTGGCATAGTTAATTACACAGCTGCCTTTTCTCTAGAGGAGCCGGTACCGCTGGGCGTTGCTTGCTCGGTAATGGTGGTCGCAGCCCAGGCCCTCGGGTTGATTCGCGGTCTTGCGTACGCATCGTTTCAACGGGAAGCGGGGTGATACAGACTGTTCCTTGGCCAAGACATCGTGGTTAAGAGCTCTATTGCGGCCTGGGGCCATCTTGGGCACTACCTCATTAGCTTTATCCAAGCCCGTTGGGAGGTTGGAACAGGCGCTAGCGCTGCCAAGAGACTAAAGGACGGAAGATCAAACCTCCTGAGGGGATTACCAGTGCTGCTGGGCTTGTTGATGATGCTTTGCCTATGATTCTTTTATTAATTCGGTTTACAGCAGGCACCACACAGTTAGGTGCCCAGGCTAATAACGATTGACCGATGTTGCTAGGCTATAAAATAGAGCGTGGGCACCAGTGTGCTGTAGCCCCGCGCAGACTACTAGCATACCGAGGACTTTATCAATCGTGGTGACAGTAAAACAACAAAAAAAATCGTACAATCTGGCGCTAGCCTTATACCCCTTCAAGACAAAAATAATAGCTAGATAGCAAAAAAATTTTTTCAACAAAAAACAACAAAAAAAATCGTACAATCTGGCGCTAGCCTTATACCCCTTCAAGACAAAAAAAATGCAAGAAAAAAAGCACCCAACAGATACCCAGGCGCTATAAGCCAGGCAAAAACCGTTTTGGCCAAATTCTGAAAAAAAACAAAGGGGGTACCCTTATAAAAAAAATTATTATTTACCCCCACCCAGAGGAAAAAGGCATAAAAAAAAGTTTCGACTGCAAAAAAATCTAGTCTATTTATCGAGGCCGTATAACCCAGGCCCACAAAAAAAGTGCCTAAAAAATAAAAAAAATTTTTCAACAAAAAACAACAAAAAAAATCGTACAATCTGGCGCTAGCCTTATACCCCTTCAAGACAAAAATAATAGCTAGATAGCAAAAAAATTTTTTCAACAAAAAACAACAAAAAAAATCGTACAATCTGGCGCTAGCCTTATACCCCTTCAAGACAAAAAAAATGCAAGAAAAAAAGCACCCAACAGATACCCAGGCGCTATAAGCCAGGCAAAAACCGTTTTGGCCAAATTCTGAAAAAAAACAAAGGGGGTACCCTTATAAAAAAAATTATTATTTACCCCCACCCAGAGGAAAAAGGCATAAAAAAAAGTTTCGACTGCAAAAAAATCTAGTCTATTTATCGAGGCCGTATAACCCAGGCCCACAAAAAAAGTGCCTAAAAAATAAAAAAAATTTTTCAACAAAAAACAACAAAAAAAATCGTACAATCTGGCGCTAGCCTTATACCCCTTCAAGACAAAAATAATAGCTAGATAGCAAAAAAATTTTTTCAACAAAAAAAATCGTACAATCTGGCGCTAGCCTTATACCCCCGATAGGAAAAAAACCCCACCTGGGGGCGGGTAAAATCCCAGGGGGGTAAAACAACACCAACTCAAATAGCTAGTTTTATTTTATTTACAGAGGGGCCTAAAGGCAGCAAACAGGATTAACTCAACACCAAAGGTAGGCAATTTCTATATATATATACTATATAGATTAATATAAAGAGCCAACAACAAAAAAAATCGTACAATCTGGCGCTAGCCTTATACCCCCGATAGGAAAAAAACCCCACCTGGGGGCGGGTAAAATCCCAGGGGGGTAAAACAACACCAACTCAAATAGCTAGTTTTATTTTATTTACAGAGGGGCCTAAAGGCAGCAAACAGGATTAACTCAACACCAAAGGTAGGCAATTTCTATATATATATACTATATAGATTAATATAAAGAGCCAACAACAAAAAAAATCGTACAATCTGGCGCTAGCCTTATACCCCCGATAGGAAAAAAACCCCACCTGGGGGCGGGTAAAATCCCAGGGGGGTAAAACAACACCAACTCAAATAGCTAGTTTTATTTTATTTACAGAGGGGCCTAAAGGCAGCAAACAGGATTAACTCAACACCAAAGGTAGGCAATTTCTATATATATATACTATATAGATTAATATAAAGAGCCAACAACAAAAAAAATCGTACAATCTGGCGCTAGCCTTATACCCCCGATAGGAAAAAAACCCCACCTGGGGGCGGGTAAAATCCCAGGGGGGTAAAACAACACCAACTCAAATAGCTAGTTTTATTTTATTTACAGAGGGGCCTAAAGGCAGCAAACAGGATTAACTCAACACCAAAGGTAGAGACAACCGGCTTGGTCGGAGCTATACTAATCATTATATTATATATATATATATATATATATATATATAATAATAAATAAAAAAAAAAAATATGTATATAGGGGGACGTATTTGTCAGGGCTAGTCCCAAAAAATAAGCGATGGGCTTATCCGGCGGGCTAACCAAGCAGGCCTTATCCGGGTACCTATAGTGGTCGCTACAATGTGGAACATACTGAAGTCACTTTTTACTATAAAGATTTGTAGGCTCAAGACCAGCATTGCTGGCTATGCGGTCCGCATTCGGTCCTTCGTCGCCGTTGCGGAATTTTGAGACTATTATCGCCTAGCAGTTTACTGGTACACCGAGGCCAAGGATTTCCTCGGTGAGGCCTGGAAGATTACTAAGATTATCCTTATGCTACTGCACTATATCTGGGAGCAGATGTTTGTTTATGTAGCCAAGAAGCTTGCCTTCTTTCTGTTCATAGTAATACCGATCACTCTTTTCTTCGTGTGATGGTTTTACTAAACACACATAGTATAAGATAATATACTGCTTTTCCAAAGCAGGGATCTAGGCACCTAGTGCGTGTAATGACGTGGTTACCCATTTTCAATGCTTTTGTTACCTTTTTATTCTTAGCTAGGGCGATTTTATGAAAGTTGCAGGGGGTCACAGTGTTTGTGGGCCTGGCTTTATTATCAGCCACATTCTTATGGCTAGAAACAGCAAAGCTTGTCAAGCTACACTACCCCGACAGGTTCTGACTTTTCATACTCAGGGAGGTAATTATATTTATTTCCCTACTAACATGCTGCCTGTGGTTTCAAGAGGAGGGGATGGAGAATCTGTCTCCCCACCTAGAGATTCCGTTTTTCGGGTGCTTTTTACTGATAGGTTCTTCTATAACTGTTACAGCCTACCACCACACAATGGGCTTTTTTTCTGCTAACATAGCCCTGCTAGTCACACTGCTGCTGGGAGCAGGGTTTGTGTGGCTACAGCTAATCGAGTTTAGCGAGTGTGGTGTTGGAATACTCACCAGGGCCTACCACGCTTCCTGTATTTGCACGGTGGGGCTACACTTTAGTCACGTGCTAATAGGCCTGATACTGCTGACAGCCTTGTTTGTTGTCGGAGATGAGACCTACGGTGAGTACTATAGGACCTTGTTTGTGTGGTACTGGCACTTTGTAGACTACATCTGGCTTCTTGTGTACACGGTGGTGTACTTGTGTTTCTTTGTTAGGTTAATATAAACCGTTAGTTTGTGGTACTAAAAATATAGCATTATACGGAGAATTATGATAAAGTTAGTACGAGGTAATTTGATCGATTTGCCAACGAACGCGTCTTTAAACTACTACTGGTGCAGTGGCTTCATGATTTCTGGCTTTTTAGCCGTTCAAATTGTTAGTGGAATAATCCTATCCCTGTTATACGTTGCGGATACAGGGCTCAGGTTTCCATGTGTAATGGAGCTAACCAGCGACAGTCTATTTTCTTGGGCCGTCCGGTACGCGCATGTGTGGAGAGTCAGGTTTATTTTCATCGTGTTCTCGGTGCACATGGGCCGAGCCCTATATTATTCCAGGTATACAAAGGTTCCGGTGTGAAAAGTGGGGTTTATCCTTTACTTGCTGATGATGGTGGAGGCATTCTTGGGCTACATTTTGCCGTGGCATCAAATGTCCTACTGAGCTGCTACTGTTTTGACATCTGTGGTTCAAAGTGTCCCATTAGTTGGAGAAAAGCTCTACACATTTATAGTAGGGGGCTTTGGCGTCACAAAAGTGACCCTTATGCGGGTATTCGCAGCTCACGTGGTGCTTGCCTTTGTGATAATTGGCTTTGCCCTCATACACCTTTTTTACCTGCACAAGACAGGGTCTAACAAAAGACTCTTTTTAACAAATGGTTACAGGGATGTAGTGCACTTCCACAGATACTACAGAAATAAGGACCTGTACTGCTTACTATTCCTATATACACTTTGTGCCTCACTAGTGTTCTATTCTCCGGATTTGATTCTGGACGTAGAAAGTTATTTACACGCCGACCCGATGGTTACCCCCGCCTCAATTAAGCCAGAGTGGTATTTTCTATTCTACTACGCTATGCTGCGGTCTGTAAGGTCTAAGATAGGCGGCCTAGTACTAGTGGTCGTATTTTTGTTCTTGTTGTGAATACCAACCAACAACCACTCGTGCGCTTACCACCCCTCCCGCCAGATTTTGTTTTGGCTTATAGTCTCACAGTTAGTGCTGCTAAGCTACCTCGGTGCATGTGCCCCAGAGGACCCCTACGTGGTGGTAAGACAGGTTAGAAGCTTTATAACAGTTTGTAGCCTACTTGCGTATAAGGGCGGCTGGTCCTACTAGTGTTAGCCCTATTTATCAGGGGGCTCCTAATGATCGTAGGGGCGTTTAGCCTAGCTACATTCAAGTTCATGGTGGTCCTTTTGCTTGTCGAAAACCTTAATATTCTAGTGTTGCTATTCGCATATTTTAGTGGTCTAGGCGGGAGGCGGGAAACGTTCTTAATTTTCATGGTGGTTGCCACTGTGGAAGTTACCTTAGCCCTCGTCTCCCTAACACGGCTGTGAGATACAGACTCTCTTTCTTACTAAGCAGGCTAACCTGCCTGGCTGGAGCAGCGTTTATTACCCTACCACAGGGAGTGATGGTGTCAGAGTGGTTTCTGGTAGATACCCCCGCCGCGTATCTTAGTCTAATCGCAATAGTGTTTACGGTGGTTTACTTGTCCCTGGGAGCTCAGAAATTAAGAGCCCCAGAGACAGCTTGCATAGCTGTGAGGCTGGTGTCATGCCTATTTTGTTTCACGACTAGCAATATCTTCGCGTTTTGGGTAAGGTACGAAGGCACTATTATACCTCTACTAGTAAGGCTTTACTTGAGGTCCCCCTACTCTGAGCGGTTTTTAGCCGGGTGGTACTTGCTTATGTATGTTTTGTTAACCAGCCTCCCCCTGCTGCTACTGCTTGCGTACATGAGGCTGGTGGCAGGCAGGCAGACCATAACAGAAGTAGGCGGTACGGCCCCTTCTTGGGCGGTACTGGCATCTTTTGTGCTGTTTATTACCAAGGTCCCTCTCCCGCCCTTCCACGCCTGGCTGCCTATTGTACATGCTGAAGCCAGCACGTTTGTATCGGTTGTATTAAGGGGTTATGTGATGAAGCTGGGGCTAATAGGTATCCTGCGTCTGTGCTGGCCGGTGGTACCCAGGGTTGGTCACTACGTGTGTGCCTGTTTTGTATTTTCCTTGTTATTCTATATTGCTTCATACGCCGAGCTAGACTCAAAGCGGTGGCTTGCGTTTCTCAGTCTTGGGCATATACTAGTTGCTATCCTTGGTGTGAGGTTTCTAAGCCCAGATAATTGGGGATTTAGGGTGGTGTTCTGCCTAGGGCATGGGGTATCAGCAGGCTTACTATTCTATTTGTTCGGCGTTGGCTACGAAAGGGCAGGAAGCCGTAATTGAGTGGTAATAGGGCACAGAAGCTATATGAGGCTGGGTTGACGCTGCCTGCTAGTTGCAGGTCTTCTGACGGTAGCCTCATTTCCGCCGTCCATCTCTTTCGTTTCTGAGGTAATTATACTCGCCCAGTGCTTAGGCAGACTTGCAACGGCGGGCGTCTTTTCCGGATACCTCTTTTTAGGGGGCCTTGTGCCACTTGTATTACTCAGGTACCTGCTGGTTGGAGCAACCACCCAAAGTAGCTCAGCCACCCGCACAGGGGGACAGATAGCCCTGCTTGCCATGTTCTTTTTATGGCTCTTGGCTGCAGCCTGCGTATAAGATGTAGTAAGGTGTATTAGGCATGCTGCGTTTTGGACGCAGAGGGGATTAGATTCTGTTACTTTTTTTTAGCTTAAACCACTAGAGCACTAGTTTGAAGAGCTGGAGGTACGTAATTGTGGGGGGATAAGTTAATTTAAACTGCTTGGCTCATACCCAAGGAATGTCCTAGTGCTCCCCCCATATGTTAGGTGTAAATCGAGTGTCTTATTTCGGGGTCTCTGTATCTTCTCTGTTAAGCTGTCTTGGCAGCACATACTCTGTCAGTTGTTGAACACTGCTCGCCGGGTTCTTGGCCCTTCGTATACCCCTCGTGTACGGGGTGTTTGGGTTCATATGTTTTATCTTTGTCGTGGTTTCTCCACTGTTCCTTAGTTTGTTCATTGGCCGTATGGCTGGAGGGGTGGACTCCTTTTTTTCTTCACTTCTACCACCCGGAACACCGCTATGAATCGCGCCCTTCGTGGGATTAGCAGAAACCATCAGCTACCTGGTACGACCGTTTGTATTGATGATTCGGCCTTTCTTGAAAATAACGATTGGGGCTTTAGGCGGCGCCAGGTTAGCTGGGATGTGCGTCTCTTCTTGGCCGTTGTTGGCGTGTTTAGTCTTCTTGTTTATGTACGAGGTGTTTGTCGCCATAGTCCATTGGTTTATAGTTGTCAACATACTAGACTTTAGCATAGACCACTAGGGTGAACAGGCTACTAATGGTGGGTTTATCTAGGTCTCTCTACGTAGCCAGCCTAACAGGCCCTAAATTATTAGGATTTTGACTGGCAACAGAGGCGGCCGGCCTGGTTCTGCTGGCGGGGTTTTTTTGACAGAAAACCACTACGAATCGGTATCTAGGCTTGCTAACCTACCTACTGGCATGTGGCGTCAGCTCGGCACTTATGTACTGCGGGGTTTTTACCCCAGCACTGGGCTCACTGCTGTACCTGGGGTTCCTGATAAAGGCAGGCACTGTCCCGTTTGTAGGGTGGGTTATGAGTGTTTACTCAAACAGGCCCTGGCTGTTGCTATACGTGCTGGCGGTTATCAGAAAGGCTACGTTTTTGTATATACCCCACATTGCCCTAAGCCCCACCCCACTTCACCAGGTGGCTATACTGGTAACCCTGCCAATACTTATTTGCTACCTCTGGGGTAGGGTTGTTGGTGTAAAGCAGTATATCTCCGTGAGTAGTGTGGCTTCAGCAGCTATACTCGCCTATCTTTGCTTTGCAGGGGACTTACCACGGGCAGAGACGCTCTACCTGGTCTACTTACTGGTTTACTCGGGCTTATTTGCCGCGTTTTACAAGTTGGACGCCGCCCGGGTGAGCCCGGGGACCACCACGGCCAGGGTGTTTTTATTTATCTCCATCCCCTCCTCACTAGTCTTTCTGTACAAGATAGTCAGTGTTTGGGCCGTATCCGGTTTGAGCTATCACCTGTTGACCCTATGGGTTGCGTACAGCATTGTTGAGCAGGTCTATTTGCTACTTTATTTGCTGGAAAAGGCTAACTAGTCGGGGTAGTTTAAACAAAACAGGCGTTTTACACACACCAGATGGTCTTGCCTCCCGGCAAACGGGGTAGTTTAGTAAAAACATGTATTTTGCGTGTACAAAACGGGCTTTGTCTCCCTGTTATGGGCTTAGTTTTCTTGAAAATAGGGGCTTGTCATGCCCCAGAGGCTTTAACGAGCAGCTCATGATGGTGCTTTTTTTTTACAACACAATGACTGTTTTATTGGGGTTCATACTAGTAATGGTGTTTGTAGCGTTCTTTATACTCAGGGAGCGTAAGCTTTTGAGATATATTCAAATTCGTAAGGGACCCAACAAGGTGGGGCTTGCAGGGCTTTTGCAGAGGTTTGCTGACCTTATAAAGCTAGTAATAAAGGTTAAGGTAAAAGGGTTACAATACCGCAGCGTATTAGCTCTACTAGGGGTGTACCTGTTGGTGCTGCTGTCGTTGTTATACTGCTTGTTATACATAAAACACTATAGCGCTTCCGGCAGGGGACTAGCCCTGTTGTGGTTTTTGGTAGTCACCAGCTTAACAGGGTATAGCCTGTTGGGTGTTGGGTGAGGCAGGTTCAACAAGTACTCTTTGTTTGGTTCCCTGCGGACCTCTTTTGGGTCTGTTACATTTGAGGCTTGCTTAATGTGTTTGGTGTTGATATGCGGCTTGCTTGCCGGCACCTACGGCTTAAGACACCACGCATCGGTGGGGGCCGCCCTATGCGTGATCCCAGGCTACTGCCTCTGGCTGCCCAGCGTTTTATGCGAAACGAATCGGACCCCCTTCGATTATGCCGAGTCAGAAAGAGACTTAGTTAGGGGGTTTAATACAGAGTTTTGTAATGTCTATTTCACCTGTGTGTTCGCCTGTGAATACCTAATAATTTTCATAATGTGCTGGTTTAGCGCAAGTATTTTTTTCTGTGGAGGCGCTTGATGAGCGGCTATCGTGTTTCACGTCATATATTTTCTTTGGGCCCGTGCGACCCTACCACGTGTCCGCTATGATTATTTTGTAGCCTTTATGTGGAAGGTCAGCGTGTGCGTGTTAACAGTGTTACTGCTCTTAGCTATATAGTGTTTGCATAGATTATTCTAAATCGCAAAGCTGTTAACTTTGAGAAGCTGCCTGTCGGCTGCGAGCGAACAGTTAAATAGTTTAGGCAAAATTCTATTTTTGGGGAATAGGGACCTCCGGATAAGAGTTTACTGGCCGGTAGGGCTGCAATGGCAGGGCACTTTGATATAGTGTTATTTAAAGAGAACTCTTTCGCCGGTAACCGCCATAGCTTATATAAAGTGCTAGATTCTTACTCTGGTGAAGGCCTTTGGCCTGGCGGTAATGCTGGGTGTGTTGTTTGTGTGGCTGCTGGTGGCAGCCCTTGTCGGGCTGTATAAAAGTAAATTCTATGCCGGGTTTTCAAGGGATAACTACAAAGCAGGGGTGTGATCTACCCCCTTTGAGTGTGGGTTTATTTCCCACCCCGTAAAGATAAAAAGATTCAGCTCAGGGGTATTCGTGCTTCTGGTGTTTTTTGTAGTGTTTGACCTAGAGGTGTCCCTATTATTAAAAATAGTGTTCCAGGAAGAGTTCTTTAAGAAACTCGGCTACTATTGCGCGTTTTTACTGGTAGTGGCAGTGGGGTTTGTGGCCGAGGTGACTTTGGGGTTTGTGCGATGGCACAACTAGGAGGACTTGTAAGTGTTACTGCTAATAACACAGGGAGCTTAAACAGCTCAGTTCTCTACAGCTAATTAGTCTAGGGGTAGGATTCTTGTCTTCAAAACAGGAGGGGGTTTAACCATTGGCTGAGGA